AGGATTTCCAATGCGAGATATAAAAACATATCTCTCTGTGGCACCCGTGCTAAGTACTATATGGTTTGGGTCTTTAGCGGGTCTATTGATAGAAATTAATCGTTTCTTCCCAGACGCCTTGTCATTCTAGTTATTGACATGGGAAAAAGAAATAAAATTAAAGATACAAAAAATTGCGACAAATTTCTTCTCCCACTCATCTTTTTTTTGGTTGTTTAGTTTAGTATGGGAAAGAAAAAAAAATGATCTTCAGCGTCGCATCGAGCGGATCTAAGATCAAATTTGGGAGAGTAGAAATGCGGGTCTAAGGCGGTCTCCCCGCGAAATCATAGAAGATACTTAAATAGGATATTGGAATTAGGATAAGAAAAATTGAATTGTATTTTTAATTATTACATTATAACGATAACGAAAAATTTCGTTATAATGTAATAATTAGCTAATGGTAACTTCTATTGATTTTTTAATTTTATGTTCCTTTCTTCTAGAATAGAAGAGTTGAGTCGATCCAAAATCAAAAGAAAGGGGGTTCATGGCGAAGGGTAAAGATGTTAGAGTAAGAGTTATTTTGGAATGTACCAGTTGTGCCCGAAACGGTGTCAATAAAGAATCGCCGGGAATTTCTAGATATATTACTCAAAAGAATCGACACAATACACCCAGTCGATTAGAATTGAGAAAATTTTGTCGTTATTGTTACAAGCATACGATTCATGGGGAAATAAAGAAATAGATTGAACAGAACCGTGTGGGTAACCCCTCTAAAGAGTAGAAATCATATAATAATATATATGTATATAATATACACAAATAAAAATATACACAAATAAAAAAATACAAATAAAATCCTATTTCGGTCCAATTGAAAATGAATGAAGAAATAGGATTTTATAGATAAGGAATAAACCATGGATAAATCCAAACAATCTTTTAATAAATCTAAGCGATCTTTTCGTAGGCGTTTGCCCCCAATTGGGTCGGGGGATCGAATTGATTATAGAAACATGAGTTTAATTAGTCGATTTATTAGTGAACAAGGAAAAATATTATCTAGACGAGTAAATAGATTGACCTTGAAACAACAACGATTAATTACTATTGCTATAAAACAAGCCCGTATTTTATCTTTGTTACCTTTTCTTAATAATGAGAAACAATTTGAGAGAGCAGAGTCGATTCCTAGAAATACGGGTCTTCGAACCAGAAATAAATAGGCATACTATACTCCTCAATTGAACTTCTCAATTGACTCAAAACTTCAATTGGAATTCAACATCAGATCAACGCTTTGTTCGAAAAAGATGTATAATCCAGATTTGATTCTTGTGTTCTAAGAAAAAATGGGAGAAGAATAAAGAAATCTTTTTTTAATTGAAACATGCTCGTTCATTCCTACTACTTAATTTATCTTAATTCTTAATTTCTTTTTATTATATCTTCCCGGAGTTCATTCTCCGGGGAATTTTTTTTCAATCATTGTTGCATATTATATATAATACTTATACTTAATAAGATAATCTCTTTTATTTGATAATCTTATTGGAAATAATGTAAAGACAATTTTTATTTGATATAGCTATTTGTGCAAGTATTTTACGATTAAGAAGTACTTGCCTCTTATACAGATCATGTATTAATCTACTATAACTATAGGATAGTTCATTCTCACGAGTTACTGCATTTATCCGAGTAATCCACAAACGACGAAAATCTCTCTTTTTCCTTCCTCTATCTCGATGACTGGAAACCAAGGCTTTCATTTTTTGTTGAGTAATAGTTCGAGTAAGTCTTGAATGAGCCCCTCGAAAGGTTGATGCAAATAAACGGATTTTTGTTCGACGTCTCCGAGCTATATATCCTCGTTTAACTCTGGTCATTGAATCAAATTAAACTTTGATGAATAACTAATTGATTTCAATTCTTTCAGTCATTCTTTTCCCTTCTCCCTATTCATTAATAACAAAACGGATTATTCCAATATATAAAATATAAATTCCAATGGCTTTTGCTGCTATGACCTTCCTAACCACGATTTTTTATTTCGGGTATTTCATCATTTCACCTGGAAATAAGAAAAATTCTACCGATACTAAACTAAATATAAAAAATGATATAAAATAAATAGTGGGTTCCATCGTTTCTATGGTTACTTCTTAAACGGTGAGGTCCTCTCTATACACCGGAGCCCTCTTCCTCATTTAATCAATGTTATTAGTAACTTGTACAGTTCACATTCTTTGGCTCTACCCATGAATTATATAATAATAGGTCTTCTCACAATAAGAGCTATCCATACAGTGACGGCATTTAATTATGAAAGTTGGCTAGGTAGCTGACCCTGTTAGTCCGTTATTTCAAGAATCGTAGCATAATTTTGTTGTTTCTCAAATATCATGCATTTTCCCCGCTTAGTGGATAACCATTTGATTTGCTACCAATGGGGAATTGTTTTTCATCCCAAATCAAGGTGATTGGATTTGCACCAATAGAAACCATAAATTCTATACACAGTAGAGGTATATAATAAATCTTTATTTTTCGTTTAGATAGTAAGTAAAATAAATAGTTTTTTCCATTCTATCTATTGTACTTATTGATATTGGAAAAATTATCTCGTTTGTTCGAGTTGATGATCTGAACGAGTCGCACATACACCCTAGTACATGTTCCTCGACGCTGAGGGCATCCTCGAAGAGCGGGAGATTTCGTAACATTTCTAATTGGCTGTCTTGTCTTTCTAATAAGTTGTTTAATAGTTGGCATGTTGAATCATATATATTTTAGAATGGGCTGGTTTAGATCGATCTTAACCTGATGATTATGAATTATTTCCATTCAATTGAATTAATATTTTATCGGTGTAAAATATTTAATATCAAATCATGGAAAATTTGAATTATGGTTTGAAATTCATGGATTTATTTTATACGGGATCTTCAGTATTTTCTACTGCTACAAGATCAACAATGCCATAAGCTTGGGCTTCTGCTGCTGACATAAAAACATCTCTTTCCATGTCTTCGGATATAACCCATAAAGGGTTTCCCGTTCTTTGTACGTAAACCTTTGTAAGGGTTTCGCGAAGTTTCAGTAGCTCTTCCGCTTCCAGGATAAATTCACCTGCTTGTGCTTCATAAAAAGAACTAGCAGGTTGGTGAATCATAACCCTGATGATATAACATCATGAAAGGTTCTTCTATCTCGCATAATTGATCAAACAAAAGAAAGGGATAAAAAATGCCAAGAAGAAAAGATAGAATTGAACAACCGTACAGGCATTTTTTATGCATACGGCTCTGCAATAGAATTTTCTTTGCCCTTCTTTTTTCTGTTGAAGAAAAATACAGAAGAGAGACAAAAAGAATCCATTCGATTCAGATTGTTGAATAATCTATTTACCACCCTTCCTTTCGTATTCCTTTTTTAGGAGTTAAAAAATACTATGATGGTTCTGTTGCTTTATATATTTATCTTATACGTGATTTAGCAATCCCAAGGTGTTTTTTGATCCGATCAAAATAAGAAAAAAAAAAAAGATCTTGTTTCATCTTCTTACTCTTTCTTTCATAAATAGCGGAAAGAAACTTTTAGTGTGTAAGAAAAATGGTTTGTGACGCTGAAAGGGTTCTCTGACACATAATACCAAAATAATAAGACCAAATCCGGAAATAACCCTTGTTTCATACTACTATTTCGATACGTAATCTTGTGTTACGAAAAAACAAAAAAAAAAGATTTGTTTGTATCGAACTTAAAGTGCCATGCTATTATTACTTATTATTCATATTCAATATGGCGAAGGCATAGTCTTTTTTCTTAAATAAAACAAAAAACTCATTGGCGCCAAGCGTGAGGGAATGCTAAACGTTTGGTAATTTCCCCCCCTACCAGAATGAAAGATCCCATTGAAGCGGCTAATCCCATGCATATTGTATGTACATCTGGTGGCACAAATTGCATAGTGTCATAAATAGCTATTCCTGGTATTACCCATCCTCCGGGGGAGTTTATAAACAAATAAAGATCCCTAGTATCATCCTCTATACTAAGATATACCATAAGACCAACAAGTTGATTCGAGATCTCGCTATCAACCTCTTGTCCTAAGAAAAGCAATCTTTCTCGATAAAGTCGGTTGATTAGGACAAAATTGTATCCTTTAGGAACCGTACATGCGCCTTTGGGTGCATACGGTTCAAAAAAATTGCGAAAAAAAATAATCAATGTGTCGATTTCAGCCCTATTTCTTTTTTCTGTAACAGTTTTTGATTTTTAATAGAGGGGCTTGTTCTTCCTTTTTTCAAGAAAGATGGGTTTTGCTGTCTTTCCTCGAAAAGAATTCACTGAAGTTATTGAACTAACCTTTCATTGATGTATTATTTCATCGAGATTCCAATTCTGATGTTATTTTCTTGTTCCTGAATGGGCCTTTAAAATTTTTTAGGTTCATGTTCTACTCCGGGTAAAGATTCGCCCGAATTCTATTTGCGCATATAGGGCAAATGATATCAGTACCACTCACTTTTTTTTGTTAAGACTTCGTTTTTGTGAACCCACTTCTTCATATCTTCCGCCAAATTATTCGATATATTTACTATTTTATTAATTGGCAATTTGAGATAACTCCTATGGTAGAAAAATCATTTATGATACAAGTTATAATCGTATACATATTACCAATTTGGTATTTTCTGAACGGAGCCTGGATACTTTATTTTATTATTACAAGCTAACCATAAATCCTTCTAATTTAAATTATTTATCCCCAAAATCAAAATAAATTGATCCAATTGTACTTCGCGCTCCAAATTATTGATGGTTCAATCCATTTTTCTTGGGCGAAACATAAGATATCTCAGTCGGAAAGAGAATGGGTGAATTCCATATGACCCAATATGTCTCACAAGTCGCACTATACGTCAACCCAAACCGCATCTTCCTCTCCAGGACTCCGAAAAGGTACTTTTGGAACACCAATGGGCATTAAATTAAAGAAAAAATTAAGCACTATATTTTACTTTGATGTGGAAACGTAATAATTTATTGTCTTCATAATTTTTATTTTACTTCTGTTTATCCTATTTTATATATGTTTATATATGGATTTTATACATAGATTGTAAGACTCATATCATAGAGGAAGACGGAATAAATAAAGAAAAATTCTGACGAATAAATCGTTTGAATGATAAACAAGTATTTATGCGTTCGTTCCTCAAAAATTAGACCAATCCCCATTGCGTATTGCTACTTATCGGGTATAGAATAGATCTGCTTCTATTTGTTCCTACGAACAGAATTGTTCCATTATTTCGAATGGAACGAAATAAATATTAACTCTTGCTCATAGACAATCTACGGAAAAGGGTTAGGTACTTTAGGTACTATAGTATATAGTTTAGTTTTTTCCAATGCGATAAAGTTACATAGTGTCTATTTATCTTTGATAAAGAGGTATTTCCATGGGTTTGCCTTGGTATCGTGTTCATACGGTTGTTTTGAATGATCCCGGTCGGTTACTTTCTGTCCATATAATGCATACAGCCTTAGTTGCTGGTTGGGCCGGTTCAATGGCTCTATACGAATTAGCGGTTTTTGACCCTTCTGACCCTGTTCTTGATCCGATGTGGAGACAGGGTATGTTTGTTATACCTTTCATGACTCGTTTAGGAATAACTAATTCATGGGGCGGTTGGAGTATTACAGGAGGGACTGTAACAAATCCGGGTATTTGGAGTTATGAAGGTGTGGCAGGGGCACATATTGTGTTTTCTGGTTTGTGCTTTTTGGCAGCTATTTGGCATTGGGTGTATTGGGACCTAGAAATATTCTGCGATGAACGTACAGGAAAACCCTCTTTGGATTTGCCAAAAATCTTTGGAATTCATTTATTTCTCTCAGGGGTCGCTTGCTTCGGTTTTGGCGCATTTCATGTAACAGGTTTGTATGGTCCTGGGATATGGGTATCGGATCCTTATGGGCTAACTGGAAAAGTACAACCTGTAAACCCTGCATGGGGCGCGGAAGGTTTTGATCCCTTTGTTCCTGGGGGAATAGCTTCTCATCATATTGCAGCGGGTACATTGGGCATATTAGCGGGCCTATTCCATCTTAGTGTCCGTCCGCCTCAACGTTTATACAAAGGATTACGTATGGGAAATATTGAAACCGTACTTTCCAGTAGTATCGCAGCTGTCTTTTTTGCAGCTTTCGTTGTTGCTGGAACTATGTGGTATGGTTCAGCAACTACCCCGATCGAATTATTTGGTCCTACTCGTTATCAGTGGGATCAGGGATATTTCCAGCAAGAAATATATCGAAGAGTTGGCGCTGGGTTAGCCGAAAATCTGAGTTTATCAGAAGCTTGGTCTAAAATTCCCGAAAAATTAGCTTTTTATGATTACATCGGTAATAATCCAGCAAAAGGGGGATTATTCAGAGCGGGATCAATGGACAATGGAGATGGAATAGCTGTTGGTTGGTTAGGACATCCCGTCTTTAGAGATAAAGAAGGACGCGAGCTTTTTGTACGTCGTATGCCTACTTTTTTTGAAACATTTCCGGTAGTTTTGGTAGACGGAGACGGAATTGTGAGAGCCGATGTTCCCTTTAGAAGGGCGGAATCAAAATATAGTGTCGAACAAGTGGGTGTAACTGTTGAGTTCTATGGTGGCGAACTCAATGGAGTCAGTTATAGTGATCCTGCTACTGTGAAAAAATATGCTAGACGTGCTCAATTAGGGGAAATTTTTGAATTGGATCGAGCTACTTTGAAATCTGATGGTGTTTTTCGTAGTAGTCCAAGGGGCTGGTTCACTTTTGGGCATGCTACGTTTGCTTTGCTCTTCTTTTTTGGACACATTTGGCATGGTGCTAGAACCTTGTTCCGAGATGTTTTTGCTGGTATTGATCCAGATTTGGACGCTCAAGTGGAATTTGGAACATTCCAAAAACTTGGGGATCCAACTACAAAGAGACAGGCAGTCTGATACAACATTGCTCTGGCCTACATTTTATGCTTTACATAAAGTAAAGTGCCGGATCTATTTTGAATTACCCCTTTTTATTTGACTCTTTTCCCTTTCTTTATCTTGGCAAATGATCGTATCCCAAATGAATAGGTGTGGAAGCTATAATTGTAAACCACGATCGAATCTATGGAAGCATTGGTTTATACATTTCTGTTAGTCTCTACTTTAGGGATAATTTTTTTCGCTATCTTTTTTCGAGAACCACCTAAGGTTCCAACTAAAAAATGAAATGATTTTTCATTATCTCAATTGAAGTAATGAGCCTCCCATATTGGGAGGCTCATTACTTCAATCAACTAGTCTCCGTGTTCCTCGAATGGATCTCTTAGTTGTTGAGAGGGTTGCCCAAAAGCGGTATATAAGGCATACCCAGTAAAACTTACAAGTAAACCAGATATGAAGATGGCGACTAGGGTTGCTGTTTCCATTATTAAATAATTTCAAGATCGCGGTGGATCTATAACTACAATAAGATCATTTATTTACAACTACAACAAAATAGTATACAAAGTCAACAGATCTCAACTAATGAATGAAATAGAATTTATGGCTACACAAACCGTTGAGGGCAGTTCTAGGTCTGGACCAAGACGAACTGTTGTAGGGGATTTATTGAAACCGTTGAATTCGGAATATGGTAAAGTAGCTCCGGGATGGGGGACTACTCCATTTATGGGAGTTGCAATGGCTTTATTTGCAATATTCCTATCTATTATTTTGGAAATTTATAATTCTTCCGTTTTATTGGATGGAATTTCAACGAATTAGATTTGATTTATAAGAATTATGAAGTCCTATTTTTTCGATAAAAAAAATTCTTAGAACTCGAATTTCTAGGACGTTTTGGTAGTTCGACCGTGAAATTCCTTTGTTTCGGTATTTCCGGAATATGAGTGTGTGACTTGTTATAATTGATCCTATTGATAATACAGAGAATAGATCTGTCATCTTGATAGAGATGATTCTACCTCGTCGGATATTTATATTTATTTAATATCTGGAGCACGGAAGGGGTATATAGAATATATCAAGAAAAGAAATATTTGAACTATGATTCATATTTATTCAGACCTCGTAACCGGACTAAAAAAAAAAGAACAAAAACAAAAGAAGGGGGGGATTGCCTAAATAAAACGCCCTTTCTTCCTTCAAAATCATGCACCTTGACTGAAGGGCAACTTTTTCTCTGAATTTTGTTGAGTTGTTACATTTAGTCCAGTCATTGAATAAGTGATGGTCAAACGGTTCTTACTCAGAGAGTCTTTGAGCTTAATTTTTAACTTTGTTAAATCATCGGGGTTATAGTATGAATCTGAAGTTTTAATTGATTCATAGGGTCTCAACAAGAGAATTCCTATCAATAATAAAACAATAAATAAATAGTAAATTTGACTTACGCAAAAAAACTACACAAATAAACAATAATAGATAGGGGAAAAGAAGACTCAAGAGGCCTATAACAATATAAAGAAAGACAAATGAGCCGACTTGATATTGGCATTATCATCGCAAAGAAAAGATTCCGGATTTTTATTTTTTCATATTTTTGGGACAGATATAATCAAGTATCTAATAAGTTTCCAATTTTATATTACATATCCGTTGAAATCAGTATTTGTGTGTTTCTGCTTGAGCCGTACGAGATGCAATTTTCATATACGGTTCTCAGAGGGGGAGTCTCCTTGTTTTACCTATCTCAATAAAGTATATGATTGGTTTGAAGAACGTCTAGAGATTCAGGCGATTGCAGATGATATAACTAGTAAATATGTTCCTCCTCATGTCAACATATTTTATTGCTTAGGGGGAATCACACTCACTTGTTTTCTAGTACAAGTAGCTACGGGTTTTGCTATGACTTTTTACTATCGTCCAACCGTTACAGAGGCTTTTTCCTCTGTTCAATACATAATGACTGAGGTCAACTTTGGTTGGCTAATTCGATCAGTTCATCGATGGTCGGCAAGTATGATGGTTCTAATGATGATTTTGCACGTATTTCGTGTATATCTCACGGGTGGGTTTAAAAAACCCCGCGAATTAACTTGGGTTACGGGTGTAGTTCTGGGCGTATTGACTGCATCTTTTGGTGTAACTGGTTATTCCTTACCTTGGGACCAAATTGGTTATTGGGCAGTAAAAATTGTAACAGGTGTACCTGAAGCTATTCCTGTAATAGGATCGCCTTTGGTAGAATTATTGCGTGGAAGTGCTAGTGTAGGTCAATCCACTTTAACCCGTTTTTATAGTTTACACACTTTTGTATTGCCTCTTCTTACTTCCGTATTTATGTTAATGCATTTCCTAATGATACGTAAGCAGGGTATTTCGGGTCCTTTATAAATAAGGATTTTTTATAAAAAAAAATAAGACAGGTCGATTATAGATATTTATAATTGGTCATATATTTATTATTTCGGAGAGGAACAATAGTATTTCATTGCCACAAATATGGATTATTGAAAAGAATAAGACATATTATTTGGATATTTCTCTTCAACCCCGAAGTATTTTTTATTTGATACTTTGATACAAATAGTTGAAGTGGATTCTCCGAAGAGAAAATGGATTATGGGAGTGTGTGACTTGAACTATTGATAGGGCCATGCGGATATATGATTTGATCCGCCACATTGGAAATCACAATTAAATGTGTCTCCGCATCCAATCAACACGTAATTCTTCCTACGTATACGTAGCAGAGGATAGGCTGGTTTGCTTAAGGAGAATTCTTTCTATGATTATACCTGAATCCATGTAATGCATGAACAGGCTCCGTAAGATCCCGTAGAATAAGTGATTCAGCATCATCCAAATGATGTTATATCTATTACATTTATTTATAGTATGGAACTGCATTCATTTCCTTTGCATTGACCCGGATCTATGATACTATCGGAGTGAAATAGGGGATCTAAGGAAGAATAGAGGCTAGACTGTATTAGTAACAAGTAAATCCTTTGTATGTAAAAAGACTCGAGATATTGTGTGGATAGACACCAATTACAAGTCATGAGACAACCCAAAAAGCATTTGGTCATGATCCAATTTATAAGCCCACTTGGGTGTTGAGCATTTACTCGTAAGAACTGAATTCACAATGAATAGTTGGAACTCCGGAAAATAGAACCTTTCTTACATGGAGTCATTATATTCGTGTGAATATAGATGAAATAGTTTTTTATATCGATCTATTTCTGTTATTCTTTTGATTTTTGTTTTGCTCGAGCCGGATGATGAAAAATTATCATGTCCGGTTCCCTCGGGGGATGAATACATAATAATTCACCTATCCCAATAACAAAGAAACCAGATTTGAATGATCCTGTATTAAGAGCTAAATTGGCAAAAGGAATGGGACATAATTATTACGGGGAACCCGCATGGCCCAATGACCTTTTATATATTTTTCCAGTAGTAATTCTAGGTACTATAGCATGTAACGTAGGCTTAGCGGTTCTAGAACCGTCAATGATCGGTGAACCGGCGGATCCTTTTGCAACTCCTTTGGAAATATTACCCGAATGGTACTTCTTTCCTGTATTTCAAATACTTCGTACAGTACCAAATAAGTTATTAGGTGTTCTTTTAATGGTTTCAGTACCATTAGGATTATTCACAGTACCTTTTTTGGAGAATGTCAATAAATTCCAAAATCCGTTTCGTCGTCCAGTAGCTACAACTGTTTTTTTGATCGGTACCGCAGTAGCACTTTGGTTAGGTATTGGGGCAACATTACCTATTGATAAATCTTTGACTTTAGGTCTTTTTTAAATTGATTCAATTGTAACATCATATGGGTATCTAGGGAATAGTTCCTTTAAAGTGAATTTTCCCTAGATACATTCAATTTTTGATTTTATTATGAATTAATTATGCAAATATATTATATGGATCGTGTTGAAAATCAAAAAACGATTTTTTCTTTTTTTCTTTATCTTTAGAAAAAAGATGAAATAATTGCAATGAATTTAAAATGAAAATTTATTTATTTTTAGGTAAATGAATTGCGAAACGCTTTTGTAGAATACTCAATATTTCTTTTACATCTTCTGGGCGAAAATATTCAATTTTCATAAGATCTTCTTGACTGTTACTCAAAAGGTCCAATAATGTATGTATATTGGACCTTTTGAGACAATTATAGGTTCTGGAAGGCAATTCTAATTGATCAATAAAAATATATTTCAATGCAATTCCTTTTTTATTTTTCTTTAGATTAGATAATCTATCATGAAAGGGAAAAAGGGGTAAAGTAAATTTGTTTTTATTTTCCTCCAAATTAGTGTTTTCCTCCTCTGCATGTAGAAAAGGAATAAATAAATCAATCAAATTACGAGAAGCCTCATAAAGTGCTTCTTTTGGAGTTAAACTCCCATTTGTCCATATTTCGAGAAAAAGGATCTCTTGTTTTTCATTCCCATTCCCATAGGAATAAATACTATGATTCACATTTCGAACAGGCATGGATACAGCATCTATAGGATAACTTCCATCTTGAGAGTGATTTGTGGATTTTATACGATATCCACGATCTCTCTTGATTTGTAATTCAATACGCAACTCAACGGGTTCTGTGAGGTTAGCTATATGTTGTGTAGTGTCAACTATTTCCACAGACGGCGGTGAGATGATATCTTGAGCAGTTACGCATTTTGGACCTTTGACGCAAATGAATGCGTCTCGAACTCCATACAAATTACTTCTCAATACAATTTCTTTCAAATTCATTAAAATTTCATGTACAGATTCTTCAATACCTGGTATCGTCGAATATTCATGTGGTACCTTCTCAAATTTTGCATGTGTGATACACGTACCCTCTATTTCTCCAAGTAAAACCCTTCGCATGGCAATACCTATTGTATCGGCTTGGCCTTTCATAAGTGGGGACAGAATGAAACGTCCATAATAAAGACGTTTACTGTCTACTCTTGATTCAACACACTTCCACTGTAGTGTTCGAGTGGATCCTGCTACTTCCTCTCGAACCATACTAATATATTATTATTTAGATTGGTGAATCATTTATTTCTCTTGAAATCTGTTCAATTCTTATTTTTATACACGCCTTTTTTTAGGGGGTCTACATCCATTGTGTGGCATAGGGGTTATATCGCGTACGAAACTTAATAGTATACCACTTCTACGAATAGCTCGTAATGCTGCATCTCTTCCGAGACCGGGGCCCTTTATCATAACTTCTGCTCGTTGCATACCCTGATCCACCACAGTACGAATAGCGTTTATTGCTGCAGCTTGAGCGGCAAAGGGTGTCCCCCTTCTTGTGCCTTTGAATCCCGAAGTACCGGCGGAGGACCAAGAAACCACCCGGCCTCGTACATCTGTAACAGTTACAATGGTATTATTGAAACTCGCTTGAACATGAATAACTCCTTTTGGTATTCTACGTCCATTTTTACGTGAACCAATACGTCCATTCCCACGTGAACCAATTCTTGGTATAGGTTTTGTCATATTTTATCATCTCATAAATATGAGTCAGAAATATACGGAGATATCCATTTCATGTTAAAAATCTTTGATCTTTTATTTATTTTTGACTTACATTAGTCCTTCCTTTAGCTTTATAAAGTAAGTTCCTTTTAAGAAATATTATCCTTGTCTCTGTTTATGTTTCGGATTGGAACAAATCACTATAATACGCCCCCTCCTACGAATCAGTCGACATTTTTCACAAATTTTACGAACAGAAGCTCTTATTTTCATATTTATGATTCCCTATATTTTCTTTTTAATTCTGAATCAACTTCTTGAAAGAAAAAAATCCCTTTAATTTTGGAACCCCAAATTCTATCCCCATGAGGAGGATGCTAAAAAAATACCTAATCGTTCGAATCCTTGTTGCGAAGTCTATAAATTATACGTCCTCTGGTTGAATCATAACGACTTACTTCGATTTTGACTCTATCCCCCGGTAGTATGCGTATAAAACTGCGTCGGATCCTCCCCGAAACATAACCCAGAATTAGATCCTCATTATCTAAACGGACCCGGAACATACCATTGGGAAGTGATTCAGTAATTAACCCCTCATGAATCAATTTTTGTTCTTTCATTCCGGGTGACCCCCCCTGGAAGTATCAACTAATGGAGGAGTAGTCATACAACTTACCTTTCCTTTCCTTTTCACGGGTAATAAGTTACAGATCAAATTAGGACGCCAGAAGGGGGGGATCAACATATATATATATGACACAACATTTCTCCCCCAATTCCTTTTAGTCGGGCTTCTCGATCTGTCATTATACCCTGAGAAGTGGAAAGAATTGCAATTCCCATTCCACCTAAAATCTTAGGAATTCGTTGATAGTTAGAATAAATTCGTAGACCGGGTCGGCTGATACGTTTTAAAATAGTTTTATGTATACCTTTCCTAGTCCTTTTATGTCGCAGGGTTGAAACCAAGAAATATTTGTTATTTTCTCGATGTTTTCTAACGTTTTCAATAAAACCCTCTTGTAGAAGTATTTTAACAATGTTTTCAGTTATATTGGTAGATGTTATTCGAACCGTTTCCTTTTTATCCATATCAGCATTTCTTATCGAGGTTATTATATCGGCAATAGTGTCTCTACCCATGATGAACTAGAATTATTGTTGTCCTCTAATTTTGATATAATCAACATGTTTTTTAGGAATTATTAAAAATATATACTTGAGATATAATCTACTAATTGATCTATTTCATATTGATCTATTTTCGATACACTACTATATCATAATTTTATCTAATTTATAATACCTCAGGGGCTAATGAGACTATTTTTGTGAAATTCAACTGTCTCAATTCTCGAGCAATCGCACCAAAAACCCGAGTCCCTTTTGGGTTTCCTTCTTGATCGATGACAACTGCTGCATTGTCATCATATCGTATTATCATACCGTTGTCACGTTTAAGTTCTTTACGTGTACGTACAATTACAGCTCTAATTACTTCTGATCTTTCTAGAGGCATATTAGGCACTGCTTCCTTGATTACAGCAACAATAACATCACCAATATGAGCATATTGACGATTACTAGCCCCTAAGATTCGAATACACATCAATTCTCTAGCCCCGCTGTTATCCGCTACATTCAAAAGGGTCTGAGGTTGAATCATATCATTATTTTTTTTTGATCTGCTCTTTCAATGCAAAGAGTAAAGGAAAAAAAGAAATATTATGTGTCCAGAAATAAAAAAATCCCCTTTTTTCATCCCTAACATTCCTTTGGTTCTACATCCTTACTTATCGCGCAATAACAAATTGAGTTCGTATAGGCATTTTGCACGCAGCTATTGACATAGCTGCTTTAGCTACGGTTTCTGATACTCCAACCATTTCATAAAGTATTCGACCGGGTTTAACAACGGCTACCCAATATTCGGGGGACCCCTTACCGGAACCCATACGTGTTTCTGCTGGTCTTAGTGTAACGGGTTTGTCGGGAAATATGCGTACCCATATTTTTCCGCCGCGGCGTGCATATCGTGTCATTGCTCTTCGCCCAGCTTCTATTTGTCTAGCTGTGATCCAAGCGGGTTCAAGTGCCTGAAGAGCATATCTTCCGAAAGAAATATGATTGCCTCGATAAGATATTCCTTTCATTCTTCCTCTATGTTGTTTACGGAATCTGGTTCTTTTGGGGTTATAGTTGATGGTTATTTCTCAATTCCATCTCTACTGCAGAACTGGACATGAGAGTTTCTTCTCATCCAGCTCCTCGCGAATAAAATAATGTAATAATATTACTATTACATATATATTTATATATATTTTATTTTAAATATATTTTTAAATATATTTTGAATTTTAATAAATAAAAATAATCAAATAATGAAAAAAAAAAAATGTTAAAATCATGGGATTTATAAGAAGAAGTTATATTTATATTGTATATATATAATAACTAGTTAGACTATAGTTAGATGTCTATTTATAAATTTTTATTGTAATTAATTCTTCTTTATTTTCATTTTTTTTTTTTTTCTTTATTTATTATTGAATCACGCAAAATTTTGTAATCTAGTAAATAAATAAGAGTTTCGCGGGCGAATATTGACTCTTTTCTGCTTCATTCGTAGAGGTCAACTCATACTATGACCACTCAGAATAAATTGGTTCCTGGTTCATTCCGCCATCCTTGCCAATGAATTATTAGGATTCGTTTTCAATAGAATCTTATGTAGTCATGGGTTCCGTCGTTCCTATAGCTTCTTCATTAATGGTTAGGCCTGAATTCTGCAATGGAGCCCCCAACTAAATTTGTTTCTGAGTCAATCCTCTCAGTTTCCATTAACTCGGGCTCTTTACTTTGTTTTATTAGAAGTATTGATGCTTTATCACATTGCTTTTTCCGAGATTATTCATGGACCATACATATTGGAATTGTATTATAATAGCATTGATATTTTTCTTCTCTCTTTCTATCATCTTTCCATTTATCTACATCCCTTTTTTTTTTGTTTCATAATCTTTTAATTTAATTGGATTTATCATAATCCCATTTTTTTATGGAATAAAATTTCAGTTGCTACAACTACATGATCGATACATCATATAGTGACTGTTTTGTGGGATGTCGACAATACGAAGCAATAAGTTAGTTTTTAGTTTCTATAGTTATTAGTCTATAGTTCTATAGTGCAAGTGCAGGGGTCTGTTTTTTTAATCCCAACTCTAACTAAAGAAAAAACCAACGAGTCACACACTAAGCATAGCAATTCTACCAATTGAAATGGTCAATCGAATTTTTATTTAACCCTATAGAAATAAAATTAGTATTTATTGTTCATTTTTGATTGAATGGAGGGAAAAAGAATGAAAATTTTTTAATTTTTTTGTTCTATCACTAGATAGAATAACAAGACAAATAAAAAATAAAAAGGGGTTCATTATATGATTTTATTATTCCTCGTCTACAAATATCCAAATTTTTATGCCCAACACTCCATAGATAGTTCGAACTGTATGGGAACAATAATCAATTTTAGCACGAATGGTCTGTAGGGGAACTCTGCCCTCTCTAATCCATTCAACACGGGCAATTTCTTTCCCATCGATACGCCCTGCAATTTGTATTTGAATTCCTTTTGTATCCGTTTGCTCAGTTAATTCAATAGCTTTTTTCATTGCTTTTCGAAAGGAAACTCTATTTTTTAACTGTAAAGCTATATATTCCGCAAGAATATTAGGTTGCCCATAAGGTTTTTCAATTCTTGTGATAGCAATGTTGAGCCTTCGGTTCACAGAATTTAACTTTTTTTGTACATTTATCTGTAATTCTTCGATTCCTCGTGTTCGACTCTCTATTAATAAATTCGGGAATCCAATATAGATTATGACCTGGATTAAATCTATTCGTTTTTGAATTCCTATACGGGCAATTCCTTCGAAACCCGAGGATATTCTCATATTTTTTTGCACATAATTCTTGATACAGTCTCGTATTTTTTCATCCTCTTGGAGACCCGCGGAAAAGTTTTTTGGTTGTGCGAACCAAAAGGAATGATGGCTTTGAGTTGTACCAAGTCTGAAACCAAGTGGATTTATTTTTTGTCCCATATTTTTTATTATACTATCTTTTCATCCATATGTTATTTTTAAATATGAATCTAAATTTTTAATTTCTATAAAAATTATTTAGATTTATCCTTCAGTACAATTGTTATATGACATGTGGGTCTTTTTATTGGATAACTGCGCCCTCGAGCCCGGGGTCTTAACCTTTTCACAATGGGACCCCCATTGACTTCGGCTTTACTAATAAATAAATCAGCTTCGTTCAAACCCATATTATGACTAGCATTTGCTGCTGCAGAATAAACCAATTTTAAAATTGGATAAGAGGCTCGATAAGGCATGAGTTCCAGTATCATAAGTGTTTCTTCATAGGAACGCCCGCGAATTTGATCAATTACTCTTCGGGCTTTGAAAACAGACATATGTATATGTTGAGCTAAAACTTTGACTTCTGTGCCCGATCTATTCGAGTTCTTGTTTATCATAAGGTTAGTTACCCCCACCAATGGATGATGAGAAATTATTCTATTATTTTTGTTCTATAATTACTCTACTTAAATTACCATTATTCCACTTAATATAAATTGTTAATACTTAACTTCTTAACTTAATATATATATATTCCGTATATTATTTAATTATATTATTTTATTAATTATTAATTTATTATTAATATTAATTTACATTTTTTTTTTTCTTTTTTTATTACTTTAGAACTTTTGATTATATTTACTTATTTATTTATATTTGTACTCTTTTATTTTTATATATATATATATATTTTTATATATTTTATATTTTTTATTTAATAAAAATTGAAATAAAAAAAGAATTAACGGCGAGATTTATTATCGTTTTTTGCATGTCTACCAAAAGTCCGAGTGGGTGCGAATTCTCCCAATTTATGACCTACCATACGATCCGTTATATAAATGGGTAAATGTTCTTTTCCATTATGAATAGCAATTGTATGGCCGATCATTGTGGGTATAATGGTTGATGCTCTGGACCAAGTTACTATTATTTCTTTTTCCTCCTTCATATTGAGTTGTTCGATTTTTCCCAATAAATGATTAGCCACAAAAGGATTTTTTTTTAGTGAACGTGCCACAATTGATAACTCCTTTTTTTTGTAAAAATATAAATATCATAAACAATTTCAAATTCCAAAAATTCTATTTTCAATATTCTTAATTCTTATTTACGGCGACGAAGAATCAAACTATCACTATATTTTTTCCTTTTCCTACTTCTTCTTCCAAGTGTAGGATAACCCCAAGGGGTCATAGGTTTTTTTCTACCAATTGGGGCTCTCCCTTCACCGCCCCCATGGGGATGGTCTACAGGGTTCATAACTACTCCTCTTACTACAGGACGTTTACCTAGCCAACACTTAGATCCGGCTCTACCCAAACTTTTTTGGTTCACCCCAACATTACCCACTTGTCCGACTGTTGCTAAGCAGTTTTTGGATATTAAACGGACCTCTCCAGACGGTAATCTTAATGTGGCCGATTTACCCTCTTTTGCAATCAGTTTCGCTACAGCACCCGCTGCTCTAGCTAATTGTCCACCCTTTCCAAGTGTGATTTCTATGTTATGTATGGCCGTGCCTAAGGGCATATCGGTTGAAGTGGATTCTTCTTTTTTATCAATAAAAACCCCTTCCCAAACTGTACAAGCTTCTTCCAAAGCATACGGCTTTCTAGATGTATATGATGATATCTAGACAGATAGATCTTATATGAATCGTATGATGAAGTACCATATGAGTGGATATATAGGAATCCAAATCTGCCGAATCGCTCATGTTATGATCTTCTACATCCTAGGTCTCCTCGTTCCGTCATCTGGCTTATGTTCTTCATGTAGCATTCAGACCGAATGACTCTATGAAATTACGTCGATACTTCCACTTACGGGTAACGTAGGAGACATCTCTATTTTTCCCCGGGGGATCCTTATACACTGCTTAGCTTTCAATTCGCCTCTGACCATCAAATTAAATGTGAATAACCCGTCTTCCTCTCTTTGAAACAAGGAGCGCTTCCGGTTCTGTCCGTGCTTCAAACAATTTTGTCTTCTCCATATTACCATATCTCTAGAGTCAATAATTTTCTATGAAGAACTACTGAACTCAATCACTTGCTGCCGTTACTCAACAGTTTTCTGTTGAGGTCTATCCCGTGGAGGTACTCCAATTGGATCAGTGATCGATTTCTAGGTTTCGTCGTAAACCTAATTGGTTACTTCCAATTACGTAAATCAATAGTTCAAACCGCACTCAAAGGTAGGGCATTTCCCATTGATATAGGAACTTCTGTACCAGAAACAATGGTATCTCCAATTATAGCCCCTCTGGGATGTAAAATATATCTCTTCTCACCATCCCCATAGTGTATGAGACAAATGTATGCATTTCGATTAGGGTCGTATTCTATGGTTACGATTCTACCAGATATGTCTTTTTCATTCCGTCGAAAATCGATTTTACGGTATAGACGCTTATGACCTCCCCCTCTATGCCTTGCGGTAATGATTCCTCTGGCATTACGACCTTTACCACAACGATGCTGTCCATAAATCAATTTATTTCGTGGATTGGATTTCCTGTCTACGGCTCCGTTGCGTGTGCTCGGGGTAGAAGTTTTGTATAAATGTATCGCCATGTTATTAAGTATTTTGCTTTAAGTTCTTTTCTCTATAAGAGGTGGAATAGAATAACCCGGTTGAAGCGTAATGATCATACGTCTGTAATTGGAATGCATTGTATGTCCCATAATAGGTCCCATTCTTCTACCCTTTCCGGGGAGTCGATGACTATTCATAGCTATTACCTTGACACCAAAGAAGAGTTCGACCCAATGCTTTATTTCTGTCCTAGTTGATCCTGATTCGACATTAGAAGTATATTGATTGTTCCCCAATAACCGAATACTTTTTTCTGTAAATACTGCATATTTGATTCCATCCATAAATCCATTTTCTTCCCTATAAGTTCCAGTATCGATAAGAATTCTAGTTCTTATTGTTCATATGTTATGGTATGAATATACCATACCAATTCGTTATGCATGGATGATGAGATTCTATTGATACAGAGCCAATTCCAATAGACTTATTGAACGTTCCCATTGGCGTGCATCCAGCAGGAATTGAACCTACGAATTTGCCAATTATGAGTTGGGCGCTTTAACCATTCAGCCATGGATGCTTAACAGGGATCATCGTACATCGTGAATAACCAAATTCCAATTGAAATGAAATCTTTAGGAGGAATCAATGAAAGAGGAATCAATGAAACGACATCAATTCAAACCCTGGATCTTCGAATTGAGAGAGATATTGAGAGAAATCAAGAATTCTCACTATTTCTTAGATTCATGGATCAAATTCGATTCAGTGGGATCTTTCACTCCCATTTTTTTCCACCAAGAACGTTTTATGAAACTCTTTGACCCCCGAATTTTAAGTATCCTACTTTCCCGCGATTCACAGGGTTCAACAAGCAATCCATATTTCACGATCAAAGGCGTAGTACTGCTTGTAGTAGCGGTCCTTATATCTCGTATTAACAATCGAAAGATGGTCGAAAGAAAAAATCTCTATTTGATGGGGCTTCTTCCTATACCTATGAATTCCATTGGACCCAGAAATGAGACATTGGAAGAATCTTTTTGGTCTTCCAATATCAATAGGTTGATTGTTTCGCTCCTGCATCTTCCAAAGGGGAAAAAGATTTCTGAGAGTTGTTTCATGGATCCGCAAGAGAGTACTTGGGTTCTCCCAATAAATAAAAGAAATCAAAAGTGTATCATGCCTGAATCTAACCGGGGTTCGCGGTGGTGGAGGAACCGGGTCGGAAAAAAGAGGGATTCTAGTTGTAAGATATCTAATGAAACCGTAGCTGGAATTGAGATCTCATTCAAAGAGAAAGATAGCAAATATATGGAGTTTCTTTTTTTATCTTATACGGATGATCCGATCCGCAAGGACCATGATTGGGAATTGTTGGATCGTCTTTCTCCGAGGAAGAAGCGAAACATAATCAACTTGAATTCGGGACAGCTATTCGAAATCTTAGGGAAACATTTGATTTCTTATCTCATGTCTGCTTTTTGTGAAAAAAGACCAATGGAAGGGGAGGGTTTCCTCAAACAACAAGGAGCTGAGGCAACTATTCAATCAAATGATATTGAGCATGTTTCCCATCTCTTCTCGAGAAACAAGTGGGGTATTTCTTTGCAAAATTGTGCTCAATTTCATATGTGGCAATTCCGCCAAGATCTCTTCGTTAGCTGGGGGAAGAATCAGCACGAATCGGATTTTTTGAGGAACGTATCGAGAGAGAATTGGATTTGGTTAGACAATGTGTGGTTGGTAAACAAGGATCCGTTTTTTAGCAAGGTACGGAATGTATCGTCAAATATTCAATATGATTCCACAAGATCCATTTTCGTTCAAGTAACGGATTCTAGCCAATTGAAAGGATCTTCTGATCAATCCAGAGATCATTTCGATTCCATTAGAAATGAGGATTCAGAATATCACAAATTGATCGATCAAACAGAGATTCAGCAACTAAAAGAAGGATCGATTCTTTGGGATCCTTCCTTTCTTCAAACGGAACGAACAGAAATAGAATCAGATCGATTCCCGAAATGCCTTTTTGGATCTTCCTCAATGTCTCGGCTATTCACGGAAGGTGAGAAGCAGATGAATAATCATCCGCTTCCGGAAGAAACCGAAGAATTTCTTGGGAATCCCACAAGATCAATTCGTTCTTTTTTCTCTGACAAATGGTCAGAACTTCATCTGGGTTCGAATCCTACTGAGGGGTCCACTAGAGATCATAAATTTTTGAAGAAAAAACAAGATGTTTCTTTTGTCCCTTTCAGGCGATCGGAAAATAAAGAAATGGTTGATATATTCAAGATAATTACGTATTTACAAAATACCGTCTCAATTCATCCTATTTCATCAGATCGGGGATGTGATATGGTTCCGAAGGATGAACCAGATATAGAGAGTTCCAATAAGATTTCATTCTTGAACAAAAATCCATTTTTGGGTTTCTTTCATCTATTCCATGACCGGAACAAAGGGGGATACACGTTACGCCACGATTTTGAATCAGAAGAGAGATTTCAAGAAATGGCAGATCTATTCACTCTATCAATAACCGAGCCGGATCTGGTGTATCATAGGGGATTCGCCTTTTCTATTGATTCCTACGGATTGGATCAAAAAAAATTCTTGAATGGGGTATTCAACTCCAGAGATGAATCGAAAAAGAAATCTTTATTGGTTCTACCCCCTCTTTTTTATGAAGAGAATGAATCCTTTTATCGAAGGATCAGAAAAAAATTGGTCCGGATCCACTGCGGGAATGATTTGGAAGATCCAAAACTAAAAATAGTGCTATTTGCTAGCAACAACATAATGGAGGCAGTCAATCAATATGGATTGATCCGAAATCTGATTCAAATCCAATATAGCACCTGTGGATACATAAGAAATGTATCGAATCGATTCTTTTTAATGAATAGATCCTTCGAATATGGAATTCCAAGGGATCGAATAGGAAATGATACTCTGAATCATATAACTATAATGAAATATACGATCAACCGACATTTATCGAATTTGAAAAAGAGTCAGAAGAAATGGTTTGATCCTCTTATTTCTCGAACCGAGAGATCCATGAATCGGGATCCTGATGCATATAGATACAAATGGTCCAATGGGAGCAAGAATTTCCAGGAGCATTTGGAACATTTCGTTTCTGAACAGAAGAACCGTTTTCAAGTAGTGCTCGATCGATTACGTATTAATCAATATTCGATTGATTGGTCCGAGGCTATCGACAAAGAAGATTTGTCTAAGTCACTTCGTTTCTTTTTGTCTAAGTCACTTCTCTTTTTGTCCAAGTCACTTCTCTT